TGACCAAAATCAACCGAAATGGAGAATCTTTTTCTTTCCTTTCACCCTTTGTTTTATTATTTTATTCTATTTTAATTTTTTTCTATTATTTTCATATTGATATATTCAATAATGAAATATGGATTGTGGGGTATGATATGGGACGAGGGGGGATTTTAGGAAAAAGATCTTTTTGTTGATCTCTTTCCTTTTTTAGGCAACTTTATAATAAACTCATTTTTCCATTACTATCTATTGTAGTCTATGACGTAGTTGTATATTTCCTAACAAAATTAGCTTGAACCATACGTTCAAAAAAAATAAAAATATATATCTATAATATATATCTATAAAAAAAAGATTATTTCAATGATGGCCCTCCATGGATTCACCTATATAAGCCGCAGCTAAAGTTGCAAAAATAAGAGCTTGAATCCCACTTGTAAATAACCCAAGGAACATAACAGGTATAGGAATCACTGAAGGTACTAAAGAAACAAGAACAACAACAACTAATTCATCAGCTAAGATATTCCCGAAAAGTCGAAAACTAAGCGATAAGGGTTTTGTGAAATCTTCTAAAATGTTAATGGGTAAAAGTATTGGAGTTGGTTGAATATATTTCCCGAAATAACTTAATCCCTTTTTGCTAAGACCCGCATAGAAATAAGCCGCTGACGTGAGTAAAGCCAAAGCAACTGTAGTATTTATATCATTCGTGGGTGCAGCTAATTCCCCATGAGGTAATTGTATAATTTTCCAAGGTAAAAGTGCCCCTGACCAATTAGAAACAAAAATAAATAGAAACATAGTTCCAATAAAAGGAACCCAAGGGCCATATTCTTCTCCAATTTGGGTTTTACTAATATCACGAATAAATTCAAGAATATATTCGAAAAAATTCTGACCTCCAGTCGGAATGGTTTGTGGATTCCGAACAGCTAGAGCAGCCGAACCTAATAAGATAGCAATTACAAACCAAGAAGTAATAAGGACTTGGCCATGGACTTGAAACCCACCTATTTTCCAATAGAAATGTTGGCCTACTTCCACACCAGATACATCATATAAACCTTTTAGTGTGTTTGTTAGAACATTCATATTGACCTCGGAAAAATCGAACTTTAAACAAAATAATTTTGATTCAACATTCAACCATCTCTTTGCCTACTTGAATCGGATATTTTAGAATACCAACTAAGATTTTGAAAACTAACTAATCATAAAATATCACCAGTTATTTTTATCTCTTTTTTGAAATTCATAAATCGTAATCGATTATATAAATAGCATAAATCTATGTGGTTTAAGTTATTTATCTTATTATTAATCAAGAGTTTCTTATATAGCTAGAACGGCCCTCACAAATCGCGAACACAAATTTGTTAAGAATTAATCGGATTGAGGCTATAGCGTCATCATTCGAGGGAATCGAAATATCTGCCAAATCGGGGTCACAATTTGTATCAATTAAACAAATTGTTGGAATTCCTAAAGTAATACACTCACGTAGGGTCGTATATTCTTCGTGCTGATCAACGATGATTACAATATCGGGTAACCGTGTCATATATTTAATCCCGCCCAGATACCTTTCCAAATGAGATAACTGTCTTTTTAACATAGCTGCATCTCTTTTTGGAAGACGGTTAAGTATTCCTGTTTTTTGTTCCATCCTCAAGTCCCTAAACTTCTGAAGTCTCGTTTCTGTAGTGGACCAATTTGTTAACATACCGCCGAGCCATTTTGTATTAACATAATGACATCGGGACTTTATTGCAGCCCATGCTACTAAATCGGCGGCTTTTTTTTTGGTACCAACAATTAAGAATTGTTTTCTTTGGCTTGCTGCCTCAAAAAGCAAATCACAAGCTTCTGATAAAAAACGAGCAGTTCTCGTAAGATTTATAATATGAATACCCTTACGCTTTGCAGAGATATAAGGTGCCATTTTAGGATTCCATTTCCTAATACCATGGCCAAAATGAACCCCCGCCTCCATCATTTCTTCTAAATTGATGCTCCAATATCTTCTTGTCATTTCCTCCCCCCCCCCTTTTTTGAAAAAAAAAAGAGACGAGCAACCCTGAAACGGAAATATAAAATTGTTCCGATGGAACCTTCAGCCCTACCGTAGATTATCGGTAGATAGACAACCTAAGCCGTTACATTATTCTTTTCTATTCATTCATTTTTCTTTTTTTTTTTTCTATAATTATTTTATTTATTAATTAGAAAATCGAAAGAAAATCGAATGACCACACTCAATCAAAGGAAGGAATCCTTCCTTAGGACTTAGTAAATCCTATAAAACGGATGTATCACGGAAACTCTTTGAAAGCAAAGAGTCAAATAATTTTCTTTGGTGAAATAAAAGATCTCTCATCTCCCTCTCGAATAGATTCTTTTTTTTTGTTTCAAAGGGAATCTTATTATGTTGTTTTGAAGGATGTACTAATCCTTTCACTCCAGTCCCAACAGGTATCATTCCTCCCAAAACAACGTTTTCTTTCAGACCTTTTAACCAATCGATACGCCCCCGAAGAGCGGCTTTTGCTAAAACTCGAGAAGTTTCTTGAAAACTCGCTTCCGATATGAAACTTTGAGTATTGAGAGATGCTCTTGTTATTCCCAGTAAGACAGCTCGGTAACAGATCACTTCTTCGAAAGCTCGACCCATTCGTTCTGCTCGCAACAATCCAATAAGTTCTCCGGGTGAAAAAACATTAGACATTCCATCTTCCGAAATCAACACCTTTGATGTTATTTGACGTACAATAATTTCAATATGTTTATTATGAATCTGCACCCCCTGGGATCGGTAAACTTTTTGGATCTTATTAACCAAAGAGATACGACTTTGAGCTATAGTTAGCTTAGCACCAATCAAGAATCCCCAAGGAATTCCAAGAATTTTTGTTATACATTTGTTCCACCCCTCAATCCTCTTTTCTAGATTCATCGATATTGAATCAATCGAACGAACTTCTAATACCTGTTCCACCTTTGGAAGACCCTGCGTTATATCACCAGATCTTGATTTTTCATATATAAATGTAACTAAGATATCTCCTTCGTAACGGATTTCCCCAAAATGTCCATGAACAGTTGCTCCTGGGGTGGCCAAATAAGGCTTAGCTGATCGTATTACTACGGAGTCGACTTGAACAAATATAACTTGACCCGACTTTAGGTGTGTTCTATTTTTGGCTATACACACATTTGCACAAATAAACTGTCCAAGACTTATTATTGTAGATGTCTCTTTAAAATAACAATAATTATGACAGAAAAAATACCAATTCAAATGGAATGGATTCAAAACAATATTATTAGATGTACATGGGTCCTGATTATAAATTTTCCCGTTTTCATCCATTGAATAATATTTAATTACTTGAAAGGTCTGTTTACAATTGTCAAGTTGCAAATAGTTAGTTACAAAAATATGATTATGAGTTAGTAAATCGGAAAATGAATAACAATTCCCAATTGGATAGACTGATCCTAAAGGGCCCAGCGAATTCCTAATTATATTTTTTTTTTTTGATTCGTTTACTCTATTCTTATATTTTACACGGGTGAATGGGTCCATTCGAGAACAATTGGATGATAACAAAATTATCAACGATTGGAATTCTTTACTTTTATTCAACAACGTATGAATAGTTCCTTGACTTGGGTTAAGGAATTGTTGAATTCTTACCTTAGAATAGAAAAAAATGGAAGAAAACGGATTGATATTGGTGCAATCTGATCCATTATCAGAGAGCAATCCCGAACCTGGGGAATCCTTCCTTTTTCCGATATCCGAAATAGGGGATTTCATCAAGTCGATTCTTAGGAAATGTCGAATTAAACCATTTGTCCTTATTTCAATAAAAGATGTACGGATTTCTTTGCTCGAAGAATTTTTTATTTTTTTTTCTTTATCCCAATTTAATACTAAACAAGTACGGACTAATTGAATACTTGTATCAAAAATTCCTCGAATTGGTTTACCGTTTCCATAAAGGATGTAATTTACAACTCGAAGTCGTACGTTGTCCCTTTCCTTCAACAGATCGGGAGGGAAAAGTGTTGCTACATTTACACCGTCCATTAGTTCATATATGACGACAGGTCGAACCAAAAAAAAATACCCCTTTTTGCTAGGTGTAATCCGTTGGACATAGATCCAATTTTTTAAATTTTTGGAATTTCTTTTTCCGGTTCCTGGTGGTATCAGTATCAAAACGCCGCTATGTCGGGATATCTTATCTGTCTCTCCAGGAAAATGGATATCTCCAGAAAATATTTTCAGTTCAATTCTTTTTTTTTTCCTATCTACCCGAACCAACCCCCCTGCCCGGCTTCGTATATTTAAAGCGATTTGTGTATCTACCCCAATGATACTATTGTTCCGTACCATTATGGAAGAAGATCCGGGTAAGATATGCACTTCTTCAGGAATGAAAAAAAACCGATCTACTTTCATTTCGGATTTTGACTTAAATTCCTTAACTCCTTTATATTCAATCAAATCTTCCTTTTTGGCGATTGACTGCATTTCGATAGTCCCATATTTCGTAATTCCCGAACTCTTTCTTCGATATCGAGGATCATCAAAATAAGAAAGAATACTATTTCTACGAAAAATACCGTTTAAGGGAATTTCAATCGAGATACCGAAAGTGGATATTAATTCGTTTTCGCGTTCATGAATCGGTTGAAGTGGCATAAGAAATCTATTTCTTCGCCTCTTTGACAATAAATCAGAATTTTCCCGGAGAATAGCCGAATATAGGAGATTACAATGACCAGTACATAGGATTCGATTAAAGTCTAAAAAATTCCGAATGCTCTCTTTTTTTTTACAATAAAAATCCGAACTAAAGAATTTGTACCTCCCGGGGGCGTTATTTACTGATAGTTTGGAAGAAATATCTCTTCGTTTGAGAGAAAGAGAATCCGCGTTCGTTTGATCTTGATCTTTGTGAAGGGAAAGGGAGACTAGACTCGATCTGCACGGACCTCCCAATAATATCCATAAATGACTTGTGTTTGGTAATAAATGAATATTACCATACGTAAATTCAGGTGCATGATACACGTCGGTACTCCAATGCATTTCGCCATCTGAGTCAGAATAGATATGTTTTCGAACTTTCTCCTTAAAATTCAAAGTGGATATTCCTGCCCGAATCTCAGCAATCACTTGTTCAGATTCTACATATTGATTGTTTTGAATTAAAAGAAAACTCTTTGATGGAATATTCACATTATGTATAATATCTTCACTCGCAATAGTTACATACAAGTCCGTAGAGCATAGAAAAGCAGGATGTCCGTGACGTGTACGTGTTGGATGAACTAAATCCGTATTGAATTTTATTTTTCCATTATAAGGAGTTCTCACATGTTGCGCAGTACCTCCTGTGAATACTCCGCCGGTATGAAAGGTTCTTAATGTTAGTTGAGTACCCGGTTCTCCAATCGATTGACCTGCAATAATACCTACGGCTTCTCCCAATTCAACCAGGTCGCCATGAGTAGGACTCTGGCCATAACAAAATCGGCAGATCCAAGATGTACTCCTACAGGTAAAGGGGGTTCGAATAGGTATTGTTTCCGCGCGAAAAGTTATGAATCGGTTGACAAGCCCAACCCCAATGTCTTGATTTCTAGTGGCAATACATCGCTGACCCATATATATATCATCTGCTAATACACGACCAATTAATGTTTGAATAAAAAACCGTTCGGGCATCATCCCATTCCGAGAACTCAGAGAAATAGCGCGGGTAGTGCCGCAATCTGTTCGACGTACAACAATGTGTTGTACTACTTCAACAAGTCTGCGTGTGAGATATCCGGCATCTGATGTCCGTACAGCAGTATCCACAACCCCCTTACGGGCTCCGTAGCAAGAGATTATATATTCTGTTAAAGAGAGCCCTTCCCGTAAATTGCTTTGAATAGGTAAATCAATCATTTGTCCTTGAGGATCCGACATTAACCCTCTCATACCTACTAATTGATGTACCTGAGATACATTTCCTCTAGCGCCTGAAAAAGACATTATATGAACGGGATTTAAGGGATCAGTCATCCTAAAATTTGGATTCATCTCTTGTCGCAAATATTCACTTGTAGCATACCAGATTTCAATGGATTGACGTAATTTTTCTACTGCATGTACATTCCCAGAATGGTGGTGTTTTTCAAAAATCAAACTTTGTTGTTCAGCATCTTGAACTAGGCATCCCTTTGAAGGTATTGTTAAAAGATCATCAATTCCTAATGAAATAGATGTAGCAGTAGCTTGTTGAAAACCCAGGGTTTTTACTTGATCCAGGATGTGCGATGTATATGCCATTCCAAAGTGATCTATTAATCGACTAATAAGTCGTTTCATGGCAGTTCCATCGATCGCTTTATTGTGAAAGACCAGATTGGCCCGTTCTGCCATAAAGTACCTCCATATTCGGCTGAGTAGGATTCTACAATGGGTTAGGGTCAGTGATTGAAAAACTTCCTTTTTTTTTTGATTTTGATTCGGATAGAAATTTTAATTTCGGAACTCTAATCTCAGCGGAACCGCGGAAATTGAGGTATCCGCGGTATCATAGAATTCCTAAGTAGCATATGAACAGGCGCGAGAAAAACCCTGTATTGCTTCTTCCATTTTTCGATAAAGAAAAATCTGACCAACAGTGGTTCGAATGTATAGAAAAAGAATTTGCTTTTTTATTATACTTCGTACTATTAGATAGTGTCCATAAATCTCATAATAAGTCCCTAAACATTCATAGTGAATTTCGACGGGAATTTCTCTTGAAGCAATAACACGTCGGTCCAACCGCCACCGGAGCCACAAAGGACTATCTAAATGGATTCGTTTCCGACTATAAGCCTCAATTGCATCATAGGAATTACAAAAAAAAGGTTCTTTCGTATACTCATAATTTTTATTGGCACTTCTTTTATTTTCATCCTTGCTACGATTCCGTGGATTATATTTCATTACACAAATACCTCGACGATTCCCGCTAGTTAATACATAGAGCCCCATAAGCATATCTTGGGTTGGTACGGAAATGGGATCCCCAATAGCTGGAGACAAAAGATTCTGATGAGAAAACATAAGTAAACGTGCTTCCGCTTGGGCTTCCAACGATAAAGGTACATGAACAGCCATTTGATCCCCATCAAAATCCGCATTGAATCCCTTACAAACTAGTGGATGCAAACAAATAGCACGTCCTTCCACTAAAATGGGCTGGAATGCCTGTATACCTAATCTGTGCAAAGTAGGTGCTCTATTGAGCAATACAGGATGTCCCTGCATAACTTGCTGAAGTATTTCCCATACAATGCTTTCTTTTTCCCGAATTTTATTCTTAGCAACTCCTATGTTAGAAGCAAGATGTTGTCCAATTAGACCACGAATTACAAATGTCTGGAAAAGTTCTATTGCTATTTCTCGAGGTAATCCACACTGATGTAATGAAAGTGACGGTCCAACAACAATAACGGACC